TTGCGGTGATTGTGTTCTACTAATCATAAAGATATTGGTACTTTGTATTTATTGTTAGCTTTGTGGTCTGGGTTAATTGGGTTAGCCTTGAGACTTTTAATTCGAGCTGAATTAGGTCAACCTGGAAGGTTGTTGGGTGATGATCAGTTATATAATGTAATTGTTACGGCACATGCTTTTATAATGATTTTCTTTTTGGTAATGCCAATGATAATTGGAGGGTTTGGTAATTGACTTATTCCGTTAATAATTGGTGCTCCTGATATGGCTTTTCCTCGATTAAATAATTTAAGGTTTTGATTGCTTGTGCCAGCTTTATTTTTGTTGTTGAGATCGTCTTTAGTAGAGAGAGGTGTTGGTACTGGTTGAACAGTATATCCACCTTTGTCTGGAAATGTTGCTCATTCTGGGGCTTCGGTGGATTTGGCTATTTTTTCATTACACCTTGCTGGTGCTTCCTCTATTTTAGGTGCTATTAATTTTATTTCTACTGTTGGGAACATGCGATCTCCTGGTCTGGTTGCTGAACGTATCCCCTTATTTGTATGAGCAGTGACGGTGACTGCTGTTTTGTTAGTTGCTGCTTTACCTGTATTAGCTGGTGCTATTACAATGTTACTTACTGATCGTAATCTCAATACGTCCTTTTTTGATCCGACTGGAGGTGGTGATCCTATTTTATATATACACTTGTTTTGATTTTTTGGTCATCCAGAAGTGTATATTTTAATTTTGCCAGGATTTGGTATAATTTCACATATTGTTATGCATTATGCAGGAAAAAAACAAGTTTTCGGGTATTTAGGCATAGTTTATGCTATTGTCTCTATTGGAGTATTAGGTTTTATTGTTTGGGCTCATCATATGTTTACTGTTGGAATAGATGTGGATACTCGAGCTTATTTTACCGCTGCTACTATAATTATTGCTATTCCAACGGGAATTAAGGTATTTAGGTGATTAGCCACGATTCATGGATTTGTTAATAAAACTGAGCCTCCTATTATGTGAGCTTTAGGTTTTATTTTTTTGTTTACTGTAGGGGGGTTGACTGGTATTGTTTTATCAAACTCTTCTTTGGATATTGTTTTACACGACACTTACTATGTGGTTGCTCATTTTCATTATGTTTTAAGGATGGGGGCTGTTTTTGCTCTATTTAGAGCTTTTAGGTACTGATATCCTTTAATTTCTGGGGTGACTTTTCATGTCGTTTGGAGTAAAATTCATTTTGTGTTGATATTCGTGGGTGTTAATTTGACTTTTTTTCCACAGCATTTTTTAGGCTTAGCTGGTATGCCTCGTCGGTATTCTGATTATCCTGATAGGTTTGCTAAGTGAAATGTGGTCTCTTCTTGAGGCTCTTTAACTTCTTTTGTTTCTGTGCTGCTTTTTATGTTTATGTTGTTTGAGTCTTTTGTTTCTCAACGATCTGTTGTTTGAGGAAGGGCTTTGAGAACATCTTTTGAGTGGCAAGATGGTTGTTTTCCGGCGTCTTTTCATTCTAATAGTCAGGTTGTGAAAGTTGTACTATCGTCTTAGTTAAAATGACTTCGTAAGTAGGTGCAAATGTTACGTAATCCTTTTCATTTAGTAGAGTTTAGTCCGTGGCCTTTTACTGCTGCAGGTGGAGCGTTGTTTTTGACTGTTGGGTTGGTTAGTTGGTTTCATGGTAAAGGGGCAATTTTGATGTTGATAGGTATTTTAGTTATCATGTTGACTATGGTGCAATGATGGCGGGATGTTATTCGGGAGGGTACTTATCAGGGTTATCATACTAGCAGGGTTAGTATGAATCTTCGGTGGGGAATGGTTTTATTTATTTTTTCTGAGGTATGTTTCTTTTTTGCTTTTTTTTGAGGGTTTTTTCACAGAAGGCTTGTTCCTACGATGGAGTTGGGTTGTGTTTGGCCTCCTGTCGGAATTATGCCATTAAATCCTTTTAAGGTTCCTTTGTTAAATACAGCTGTGTTGTTGGGCTCAGGGGTTAGTGTTACTTGAGCTCATCACGGGTTAATGGCTGGTAATCGTGAAGAGGCTTTGTATGGACTACTTTTAACAGTGTCTTTAGGTTTGTATTTTACTTTTCTTCAATGGGGGGAATACCAAGAGGCTTCTTTTAGGGTTGCTGATAGTGTTTATGGTTCTACTTTTTTTGTAATAACGGGGTTTCATGGCTTACATGTTTTGATTGGAAGAGCTTTTTTAATTGTGTGTACAGTGCGATGTTATTTACACCATTTTTCTATTTCTCATCATTTTGGATTTGAAGCTGCTGCTTGGTATTGGCATTTTGTTGATGTAGTTTGAATCTTTTTGTATTTATGTATTTATTGATGAGGCTCTTAAGGCAAGAAATTTAGGATAAAATGTTAATAGATATTTTTTCATCTTTAGATGCTGGGGTACACTCTAATCTTAGGGTTAGAGGTCTTGTGTGGTTAAGCGGGTTTGTCGGGTTATCCGTTTCATTAGTTAGAGTGTGAGTGGGTTTATCTGGCATCAATGTAATGTTTTTTGTTTTGGTAGATGTAGTATTAGATTTAGTAAAAAGTTGTTCTGGTAAGTTTTTTGGGGGGTTTGCATTAGGACAGGTTTCTTTGTTCATGTTGATCTTTATTATCAATATTTCTGGCATGATTCCAAATGTATTTAGTCCGACTAGTCATTTGTCGTTGACTCTTGTATTAGCGATGGTGGTTTGATTTTGTTTAGTTTTTAGAGGTTGAGTTTACTCTTGAAAAAAAAGTGCCGGTCATTTGGTGCCAACAGGAAGACCTGTTGCGTTAATTCCATTGCTAGTACTTATTGAAAGAGTTAGTATTTTAATTCGTCCTATTACTTTAGGGGTTCGATTGGCTGCTAATATTACTATAGGCCATCTTATGTTACATGTTATTGGTGAGTATGTGGTTAGGTTTTTCTATGATATATCATTCCTTGGAAGATTATTGGGGGGTTTGGTAATATGGGGATATGTAATTTTTGAATTTGCTGTCAGATTTCTACAAGCGTATGTTTTTGTGCTATTAGTGGGGCTGTATTCTTCCGATCACCCTATGGAGCATTAGGTAAAAATGGTGTATTGTCTAAATGGTAAAAGAATTAGTTAAAGCATAATTTGAGTTTGTCAAATTCAAGTTGCCTATAGTGGCATTCTTTTATGCCTCAATTGAGTCCTATGTCTTGAGTTTTGGTAATTGGAGTTTTTTTAACATGTTTGGTCTGTTTTGCAGCGGTAGCTTGATGAGTGATTGAGAGAAAGTACGTTGTCAAGAATATGGGGAATGATAAAAAAATTATTAACGGTAAGAAGGGGGTGAAGTGAGGTTTTGGAAGACTTAATTAAGTTAGTGATGTGATTTTTCCCTGTTGTGGGTGTAGGGGTTATTGGTGTTATGGTGGGTAGGGTATGTTTGATATCTCAGCGAAAAAGTCTTTTCGGAGCTTTGTTAAGGATGGAGGTTTTTACTTTAGGAGTTTACATCATGATTTTTGGGTTAGTTTACTCTCAAGGTTGGTTAAGAAGCGTATGCTTAATTTTTTTGACTTTTGGGGTTTGCGAGGCTGCCCTTGGATTAAGTGTGCTGGTCTCGTTGGTTCGTAGTATTGGGAGTGATTACGTAGGTGGGTTAGTTTTAGGTCATTTTTAGGTTGGGTATTATTGGGGTTTTAATAGCTGCGGTAAGTGGGTTTGGGCAGAGGGTTTTTTGGTGGAGAGTTTTGTGAGGTTGGGTTATTATGTATTTGGTGAGTTTAGAGTTGTGGTTTAGTTGTTTAGGGCTGGTTGGCTGTTGAGGCGAGGTTTTGGTTGTTGACAGTTTTTCTTTTAGTCTTATATCATTAACTATTTTGGTCTCTGGTCTTAGGATATTGGCTAGGGTGCGTGATGTACAGAAGATGAACAATAAATGTGTTGAGTTTGTTTTTAGGGTTTTGGTATTAACTATAGTTCTTGTTTTTTGCTTTGGTGTTGGGTCTTTACTCAATTTTTATATCATGTTTGAGTTTAGGCTTATTCCTATTTTATTGATTATTTTAGGGTGGGGTTATCAGCCGGAACGACTCCAGGCCGGAAAGTATATATTATTGTATACGGTTAGTGCCTCTCTTCCTCTTTTAGTTTTGATTATTTTAATTTTGACCAAAGGAGGATCTGTTTTCTGAGGATGAAAATTTTTGGAGTTAGAATGAGGGTGGTTGGTGACACTTTGTGCTTCTTTGGCTTTTTTAGTAAAACTGCCTATTTACGGATTTCACTTATGATTACCAAAAGCTCATGTTGAGGCACCAGTAGCGGGGTCTATAATTTTGGCTGGTGTTTTGCTTAAACTTGGAGGTTATGGTTTGATCCGATTTTTTTATGTATTGAGATTGTATAGAACTTTAACTGTTTCGATTGTTTTTTGCCTCGGGCTGATTGGAGGAATTGTTGCCAGTATAGTGTGTTTTGCCCAGAATGATGTAAAAGCTTTAGTAGCTTATTCTTCTGTTGGGCACATAAGGCTGGTTTTGGGGGGTGTTTATTCTAACACAGATTGAGGCTGGTTGGGTTGTTTGTTAATAATGATTGCTCATGGTTTATGCTCTTCTGGAATGTTTTTTTTGGCCAGGGAAACTTATAAGTGCTATAGAACTCGGAGTTTGTTTTTGATTAAGGGGGGGTTGATTCTGGTTCCTGGGGTTGCTTTGTGCTGATTCTTAATGTGTGCTATTAATATGGCTGCTCCTCCTTCTCTGAATTTGTGGAGTGAGTTAATATTGGGAATTTCTATTTTGAGCTATTCTAGGGTGTTTGCTTTACTAACAGGGTTTATGACTTTTTTGAGAGGACTTTATTCATGGTATTTGTATTCAATTACGCAGCATGGGCAATATCCATTGTGAGTGCGTAGTGTAATGGTGGCTGAGGAATATATTAGTTATGTTATTAGATATATGTTAGTATTTATGTTGAGGGTAACTGGTGTTATACTTATGGTTTTCTTATAAATGTTTAATTTTAAGTTTTACTATTGAGTAATAGAGATTAAAAAAAGGGGCGTAGTGCTCCTATTTTTGGTTTGCAGATTTTTACTCTTGCTACCAAAGTAAATAAGAGTATACAGGCTAACAAAATAACACAAGTAATTCCGTTTTCTATGTATAGGAAGCTTAAAGTTTGTATTGCGTCGTCGACTCTAGCGTTGAGTTCTGTGTTGATTTGGTGGTTTGATGTAAGTGTTAGGTTTTTAAAGCTGAAAAGAGAGATGAGAGTTAAAAGGATAGGTATTAATGGGTTATTTATAGAAAAAGTTATGTTAGGGGAAAGAGAAGCGATGTATGCAAACATTACCAGTATTCCGCCAATAAAGATGAAAAAAAGTATGTAGGAGTATCATGGACTAATTGTGGCAATTAGAGTACAATTAAGAAATGCTAAAAGTAAAACCATAATCCCTAAGGATAAAGGGTGTATGGGTAAAGTTATTGAAAGTATTGTGTATGTTCATAGAGTTGAAATGATTATTAGAGTAATTACATATAATACAATTATAGTTATACTGACCATGTATGGTCTTTCTGCTTGGAAGGCAACTGTACGTATTATACTATCAGCATTATGCTATAAAAGTAAGAGAAGCGGTCTTAGAGCCATTAAAATGGCTAATCTTAAAGGTAAGAAAGACTTTCAAGCTATAGCTATTAAGAGATCATAACGATATCGGGGTAAAGTGGCTCGGGCTCATAGAAAAATAAAAGCCACTGGAATGGATACAACTAATGTGCCTGTTAGCAAGCAAGAAGTAATTAGACTCATTATTAAGATATTTCTGTACTCTGCTATAAACAAAAAGGCAAATCCTGCCCCACCATATTCAATATTAAACCCTGAGACCAGCTCTGATTCCCCTTCTGCAAAGTCAAATGGAGCTCGGTTTGTTTCTGCAAGAATTACTGCTAGTCATATAATCCCTAAGGGGAAAAACAGTATGAGGGTAGCTATAGATAGGTTCGTTAGACGAATTCTTACCATATCTATTTGCATTGTTAAGAACAAGTAAAAAATAATAATTAGAGTTATAGTGACTTCGTAGGAAATTGTTTGAGCTATGGCTCGAATAGCTCCCAGTAAAGCGTATTTGGAGTTGGATGATCAGCCTGCTATAAGCGTGGTATAAACAGTTAATGAAGAAATACATAAAAATAAAAATATGCCTAATGTAACTTGATATGAAAGTATGAAAGAAGGGAACAGTTGTCATAATCTAAGAGCTAGAACGAGTATTACTGAAGGAGTTAAAATAAAGGGGAAATAGTTTGAGGATATAGGAGTGATTCACTCCTTAACAAAAAGTTTTAAAGCGTCTGCCAAGGGTTGTGGAATTCCAATTATTCCTAATTTATTGGGGCCTTTCCGGATTTGAAAATACCCTAGAGCCTTTCGCTCTAAGAGAGTGAAAAATGCTACGCCTAACAAAATCAATAGGTATGTAATTAAAGTGGAAATTAGGTGTTGAGTTATTAGAAAGGGAAGTAATAGCTTCATGATCAGAGCTTAAATCTGAGGCACTTTTCTGCCACCTTACTTCAAAAAGGGTGTAGAGCCTTTAATTCGGTGTAAACGAATTGTAATAATGTATACTACTTTTTGATAAAAGCATCAGGGTAGTGAGCCCATAATTTACCTCATCAGAGTAATCCGTTCACCCGGCGTGATGCCATTATATAAATGTCTTGACTGATGTTTTGGTAAAGTTGCAGTTTACAGTAATGAGTATATACTACAAGACATTAAAGTTATGGTTAGTATGAAGGCGGAGTCTTTAGTTCCTTTTAATGATTCAAATTCATTCGTGTTATGTATTCACTAGCCCTCAACCTAATTAAAAATTTTTAGTTTAGCAAATAATCTTTTTAAAAAAAGTAATTTACTTTTAAATAATGGGGGGGAAGTTTCAAAACTTCTGTTAAAAATAGGATACAGAAAGATGGGGTGTATAGTAGTGGAATAGCAGGAGTGCGATGTAACCGTGTAGAGTTATGGATAAGGGAGAGTATAACTGATAGTTAAAAGTAATGCTGGTTGAGTTATAAGAGCACAGGGGTTAACACATAAAACTAGCTTGTTGGTGAGTTAGTATACGGAGATGTCGTTGTTATACTAAATGAAAAATTTAAAAAAAATAAGAGTCCCTATACTATGTTCTGTTTTTTTGTTTTTCGCTATGATATTTTTATGGGTATTTGGGGTTTATATGGTTGGTTCTGCAGGACAAAGTTATATGGTTGAGTGACAATTTTTGAGTATGTGTGGTGTTGATTGGAGTTTACCTATTATTATTGACTATATTAGTGTTATTTTTTCTTGTTTTGTTTGTTTAATTTCTGGTTCTGTATCATTGTTTAGGGTGTCTTACATGGAAAGAGAGGTTTTTATACGACGATTTATATTACTGATTATAGCTTTCGTTGGATCTATAAATTTATTGATTTTTATCCCAAGATTGATTACCATCCTTCTGGGATGAGATGGTTTGGGGATTGTGTCTTTTGCTTTGGTTGTCTATTATCAAAATAAAAAGTCTTTAGCTGCTGGGATACTAACAGTGTTAGCTAATCGTATTGGAGATGCTCTTTTAATTGTGAGTATTTGTTTTTTAGTAAATTGAGGGGAATGACGGATTGGTTATGGTATGAGTGGTAGTTTTAGGTTATTAATTTGTTTTCTGGTGGTTATTGGAGCAATAACAAAAAGAGCCCAGATTCCATTTTCTGCTTGATTACCAGCGGCAATAGCCGCTCCTACACCTGTTTCTGCTTTAGTGCACTCATCAACTTTGGTAACAGCCGGTGTTTATTTAGTTATTCGATTTTATAGAACCTTAATTGAAACACAGGAGGTTTTATGATTTTTAAGAAAGATTGGAGCACTAACTTTATTGATGGCTGGTTTAAGGGCTTGTTTTGAGGTCGATTTAAAAAAGATTATTGCTTTATCGACTCTAAGTCAGTTAGGTTTGATAATGTTTACTGTCGGGATTGGTTTTCCTATTATTGCCGTCTTTCATCTTTTCACCCATGCTTTATTTAAAGCTTTGTTGTTTTTGTGTGCTGGCTCTATTATTCACTCTACGGGAGATACTCAGGATGGACGGATCTTAGGAAGTTTGAACTATTTATTGCCTTTTAGCAGTGGGTGTTTGGTGCTTAGAAGTGTCGCTTTATGTGGAATACCTTTTTTAAGCGGGTTTTACTCAAAGGATCTTATTTTGGAGGGGGTTTTTAGTAGGTTTAATGGAAGACTAGAGGTAATTGTAATGCTAGTGGGTGCTGGATTGAGTTTGGTATATAGTATACGAATTTTGTTAATGGGGGTATTTGGGCAAAGTTTTGGTAGTGGTTTGTTTAGATATGGGACTGAAAGAGTCTATGTAGTACTTTCAATTGTCATTTTGTCTGTAGGTGCAGTTATGGGTGGGTGATTGTTGCAAAGAGTTTGGGTAAGTGCAAATGGGTTTTGACTGGTCGGAGCTTTTGGGAAGATAATTATTGGTTTTGTTACTTTTTTAGGTTTGTTCTACGGATTTGTTAGTTTTTTCTTGGTAAAAGTGTTTAAAAAAAAGGTTTTTGGTAGGTTAAGTCGATTTTTATCTAGAATGTGATTTATGAACTTAGTATCTGGAAGGTTTTTAGCGGGAATTGGCTTAAAATGAGGCGGATTAATACATCTACATTTAGATTTAGGTTGAATGGAAGTATTGGGCGGACAGGGTGTATTTAAGGGATTGGAAAAAGGTGTTAATCTATCATACATTGTACAGCGTGGAAGACTTTTGGTCTATACTCGCGTTTCTCTAATTTTGCTGATTATTTTTTTGGTTACTACTTGGTACTGATAGTACAATTTAATATTATTTTTTGATCATGATGATTTTATGGAAAAAGACTAGGTCATTTTAACATTTTCAGTGTTATGTTTTAAACTTAAACTATTTGTCCTTACAGCTATTTTTTCTCAAAAAATAATAAAAAGTCCCATGCTTTTGAAAGTAATGGGGAAATCATAAAAAATCCAAAGTATAAAGCAGAAAAGGTTTGACCAATCCAGATAAATGGATCTTCTACTGGTTGTTTTCCAATTCAAGTAAGAACAATAAAAACACCCAGGAATAATCAAAAAAGGATTTGGCTTCTTGGGTAAAAAGAATTAGAACGCATGGTGTTGTAATGCAGTATAGGTATGAAAATTAAGATTAAGATTGATATTAAGAGTGCGACTACTCCACCCAATTTGTTAGGGATAGACCGTAGAATTGCATAAGCAAATAGAAAGTATCATTCGGGTTGAATGTGAATGGGTGTTCTTAATGGGTTGGCTGGAATATAGTTTTCTGGGTCTGTTAAGAGGTTGGGTGAAAACAGACAAATAAAGATTAATGCGGCCAGTAAGATGACAAATCCTACAGTGTCTTTTACTGTGTAATAAATGTGAAATGGAATTAAGTTGGCATTTGATGAAATTCCAAGAGGGTTGTTAGACCCTCTTTGGTGTAAAAATAGTAAGTGGATTGCGGCAAAGGCTATGATGGCAAAAGGTAAAACGAAGTGTAGAACAAAGAATCGTCTTAGCGTTGCATTGCTTACTGAAAATCCTCCTCATAGTCAGTAGACTAAAGTTTTTCCAATATAGGGGATTGCCGAGAGTAGGTTGGTAATCACAGTGGCTCCCCAAAATGATATTTGTCCTCATGGAAGCACATAACCTAGGAAAGCTGTTGCCATAGTGAGAAATAGCAGAATGATTCCAATATTTCAGGTTTCTTTAGCTAAGTAAGACCCATAATACATACCTCGACCTGTATGTAGGTAAATGCACACGAAAAAGAAGGAGGCTCCGTTTGCATGGATGGCTCGCATTAGTCAGCCATAGTTAACATCCCGTGAAATGTGGGAAACCGAGTAAAAAGCGAGATCAACGTTAGAGGTATAGTGTATAGCAAGAAAGAGTCCTGTAATAAATTGTGTGAATAGGCATAGGCCTAATAAAGAGCCAAAGTTTCACCATACTGATAGATTAATGGGGGCTGGTAGATCATATAAAGAGTTGTTTAAGATTTTAATGAGAGGATGAATTTTTCGTGTTGGAAATTTGATTCAGAAAATTAGTGTGACTAAATCTAAAACTCCCAAAGTTTTTATTTTTTTTAAACTATTTTCTGATAAAATAAGGCAGGTGAAATATTCACTTTCTATTAGGTAACAACTAATTGCTGATAACTGTAGCTTCTCCCTTTGTGTAAGTAATTGGTAGGGGGTAAGTGTTATACTTATTTATTGATCCTAAGTCAATGGTATTTTTATACTAACCCTCTCTTCATTATGGTTAAATTTAATGAGTGTTTAATAAATGCTTTTATTAAATGCACTTCTTGGGGTCCTTTCGTACAATCAAGAAAAGGCTTGGGAATAAAGGAGATAGAAACCAACCTAGCTTGCGCCGGTCTTAACTCAGCTCGTGTAAGGGTATAATAGTCGAACAGACTATCCTGTCATAGCGGTTGCACTTATGTGGATGTCCTTAAGCCAACATCGAGGTCGCAAACCCAACTTTCGATGTGTACTCTTGAGTTGGATTACGCTGTTATCCCCGGGGTAACTACTTTTTGGTCCTTAATAAATTTTAAATATTTTTAAAAGAAGGTTGGAAGCTTTGTTGGTTCCAAGATTGCCCCAATCAAACCTTATAGACTTTTAAGTTTGTAGACAGAGGAATAAGAGAAGGTAAAGTTCCGCGGGGTCTTTTCGTCTTCCTTCGTTATCTAAGTCTTTTCACTTAGATGAAAAGTTTTTTTTACATACAAAGTACAGTTATTCCTAGTCTTGCCATTCACTGGCCTTCAATTAAAAGGCTAATTATTACGCTACCTTAGCACGCTCACGCTAACGCGGCCGTTTAAATATTTCACTGGGCAGGCATTATCTTCCATCAGAATGGTTCGAAAGACGATGTTTTTGGTAAACAGGCAAGGAATACTTATATTGCCGAGTTCGCTTTGTATGATTAACGATAAGTAAAAATGTTAATGTTTCAAGTTTTTTAAAGGTTGTGAAAAGTAATAATTTTAACTAATACTAATAGAATGCCTGTATACTAACACGGGGAATTTTGTGTTAAATTTCTTTATGGTTAAAATGATGGATATGAATATTGGGTGAATAAGGGATTGGTAACTAAAACGTTATGTGGTGGCTGCTTTTAAGTCTACTTAAAAAAGTGAAATGATAAGATATTTTTATGTGTTTGTTGAGCTAATCCTCAATAAACTAAATTTTATAGCGTTGCGATGTTCACTTATACTATAAAACAGTACTATGATGCTTTTAAAGAAAAACCAGCTATAGGACTATATGAAAGGCTTGTTACTTCTACTAAAGGTTACTTTATCAATTATGAAACATTGATTTTTAAGAGTTAGTAGCTCATAGTCATTCGGGAGATTAACTTTGCTATATTTTTGTTGCTTCTCCATGATGCAAAAGGGACATGAGATTATCATTTCTTTGAAAGGCTAGAGTATTAACCCTTGCGGTATGTAAGGTGAATATAGGGTTTTTATAAAATACTGAATATTTTGAAAATTTTCTTTATTATGGGTAAAGTTTAAAAGTTGCTTGCTTGCAAAGGGGGTGATCCGTAAAAAGAGCTACAATCTTTTGCCTAATTCTCGGCCACTTTGCTGATGGTATACAGTTCTGGAGAGAGTCTTCTTATCTTTGGTTTACAAGACCAATGCTTATTAGCTTCTCAGAACTATCCTGAAGTTGAACGTAACTGTAGTCGAGTTAAAAGCTCGATGCCTGATGTCTCGGCCACCATGGATTGTGATAGGGGCAATTTCCATTACCCCTACTATGTTACGACTTATCCTGCTTTGTTGCCGGAGTGACGGGCGATTTGTGCGCGCTTTAGTTCTTGTTCAGACTTATTTTATGTAAATACTGAAGTCTTACTTTCAAGTCCTCCTTCATTAAGGCTTTAAGTCTTAAAATTTGTTAGTGTGTCTATTTGTATCCCATGGATCTGCTCTTCATTGGCTGTATGTCACCTGAATTTTTGAATGTGTAGTTCTATTGCTTCCTTTTTCTTCTTCTTTGAGCAAGCGTAAACGGCCATACACAAGCTGAGGTACAAGAATAGCTAAGATTTTCGTGGATTATCGAATTAAGCCACAGGATCCCCTGATAAGGAGTAAAGCACCGCCACATTGTTTGAGGTTTAAGCTTTCGCTCGTAGTATTCTTCTTTGTGTTGCGCCACACAGTAGTCGGGTATCTAATCCGAGTTCTGAGGTTGTGGTTTGTTAGGGTAATAGGAAATGATCAGTTTGGGTTTAGTTTTAATTTACTTTTTACGTTAAAAATTAATCTTGTAGATCTTCTAAAGAATAAATCACCCTAATTTGCTGTGATTAGTTTGGGGTACTGGTATAACCGCGACTGCTGGCACCAATTTTGCCACCCCTCTTACTTGTTTTCTAGGGCCTAGTTTCCTAGCTAAATGTAATATAGAACATTGGTGTTGTGAGAGCTTTAGAATAGCTGAAATGAGTATTCTCGGATTAACGTAAAAGAATAAGCTTTTTAAGCTTCTATTAAAGTTGGTCCGTAATGCACAATGCGTGTGAGCTGCCATATGTAGTTTAATTGGTATAACTAACCTTGTACTTCAATGAAATATTTGAAAGCAAGGGTACTTTGGTGCACCTGGTTATGGGCCGAAACCATAATACTATTAGTTTCTTGCTTTAAAGTGGTAAGAATTGATTTAAAGATCAATTAAAGCTTTGAAGGCTATTAGTTTTTTTAACTTAAATTCTTCGAGAAGAAGAGAGTAAACAGAATAGTAGGAAGAGGTTTCTATTTTTGGGTTATGAGCCCAACAGCTTGGCAATTAGCTTATCCTACCTAAAAAAAGAAAAGAATAAGGGTTAATGGTAGGATTTGTGAGAGGAAAAATAAGATTATTTGGCTTGAAATTATTTGAGATTTAATGAAGTGAATTTTGTTAAATCTTAATAATGTTGAAAAAGTTAGAGATAAATAAAAAAATAGGCTCACTAATGCTCCAATAACTAACCCTATGATAATAATTATTTTTGCTTCTGTAAAAGTCAAGACTAACAGTTTTATAATAAAGCCTACGAGAGGGGGTAATCCGCCTAATGAAAGAATTGTAATAGCCAGAATAAAGGATTTTGAGGGTTCTTTAGAAGAAAAAAGTTGTTTATAAGATTTGGTATGTTCTTTGGCTAAAGAAGCATAAATTGATACATTGATTAGGATATAGGCAGTTAAATAAGCGATGAGGATTATGTAGTTTCTGTTAATGCTAGCCAACATTCATCCTGTGTGTCCGATCGAAGAATATGTAAGTAGTGATCGAATGTCGGTTTGGTTTAAGCCTCCAATACCTCCCCATAATGCTCTGATCATTGCGATAGGTATAATAGATTTCACGAGGAATGGGCTGAGCGAACTAATGGCTAAAATAGGGGCGATTTTTTGCCAGGTTAAGAGAATAAAAGCTGGAATTAGTTGAAGTCTTGCTATAACTGGAGGAAACCAAAAATGGAATGGTGCGACACCTAATTTTAGGCACATTGCAATTAATAATAGAATTTGTAAGTTGTTGAAGTATGCTGAAGTAATTGCTGAGACGATAAAAATGGTTGATCCAAGAGATTGAGGGATTAGGTATTTTACTGCTGCCTCTGATTCTCTTCTGCTTTCTTTTATAAATATAAGCGGAATGTAGCCGAGTATATTGATTTCTAGGCTTATTCAGGTTATCAATCAATTGGATGAGGATGCTACTATACAGGTGCTTCTGATTATCAAAAATATGAACAGAAATTTACTGGGTGATTTCATTTGTCATAAATATAAAGTTTAAGGTTGGAGTGATGAATAGAATTAAAAAATGTGGTTTATGGTTTAGTTTTAGTTTTGGTTAAATCTGTACTAGCGGAGCTATGGACCACAGGATGATCATCGGTTTTTGGTTGTAAAGATTGGTCACTTAGGTCTATTGAGCATAGAGTTTGGTCAGTAAGTTTAGGTTCGTTTGAGAGAAGAAATAGAGGAATGGTTGGAACTAAACAAAAGATAATAAGTGAGATTAATAGGCTAATAGATAGTCAACTTGGTAATTTTTGTTTTTTTTTCCGGAATTTGGGCTGAAGATTCTGAATAACTAAATGCATGATGAATGCTCTTTTGACGTGAAAAGTCAATGTGCGATAAGTTATAACACTTAATTAGCTAAAAAAAGAAAGGTGGAAGGAGTTAAACCTCTCTTTATGTAGTTAGAAGCCACATATTAGCTCGGCTACCTTTCATGAAAAGGATAAGTGAGTCGAACACTTTCTCTTTGATTTCAAGGCAAATATTCTCCGAGTTCCTTTAGTGTAGTTCTAGAACAGAGTTTCAATGGTTGAATGCAAATCAAATCTTTTTCTTAAAGTATAGAACTACTAATTTAGTTAATAGTTATTTTATTTATTATTTTTAGTTACACAAAAAGGTAAATGAAATAACTATAGTGGGGAGGGGGAGTAATGAGTAGTTTAAGGAAAAGGAAAACAACAGATTGTGGTTCTGTAAATAGGGTTAAGTTAGCTCTCATTAGATGTTGTTAGGTCTAGAAAGTAGAGTAAGCATATGAGAGCTAGATTTGTTAACATTAGATTACCTATAAAAGAGGTGATATGGAAAAAGTGATAGTGAGTGTTTTGTTAGCTGTTTTACTTGGGCTTGTTTTGTTACTTTTAGGGTTATTCCTAGGAGCATCTTTTTATGGGGGGCGGGAAAAGGTGAGTCCGTTTGAATGTGGGTTTGATCCAATAGGGTCTTCCCGAGTTCCTTTTTCTTTACGGTTTTTCCTTTTGGCTGTAATTTTTGTGGTTTTTGATGTGGAAATTGTTTTGCTTTTTCCTGTTGTAATAATGGTTGGTGGTTCTTCAATGTGAGTCAGTAGTTATTTAGCCTTGCTAGTTTTTTTAATGTTGTTGTTTGGTGGAGTGATTCATGAGTGGCGTGAGGGTTCATTAGAATGGGAGATATAAAGCAAAGATAATAAAAAAAATGAGCTTTTGGGGTCAATTGGGGTTTCAAGATAGTTATAGTGGTTTGAGTTCTGAACTCATTTTTTTTCATGATCATGCTATGTTTGTTCTTGTGTTAGTTTCATCTTTTGTAGGGTACATAATAATGTGTTTATTAAAAAGAGGGTTTTCGTCTCGCTTTATCGTGGAGGCTCAGGCCCTTGAGGCTGCTTGGACTATGGTTCCCGGGTTGTTGTTGTTAATTTTAGCTATTCCATCCGTTCGATTATTGTATTTATTAGATGAAGTAGGTGGGCCTGTAGTTAGTATAAAGGCTATTGGGCATCAATGATATTGGGAGTACGAATATGGGGATGGTAGTGATGTTGTTAGTTTTGATTCTTATATAGTAGGTAGTGTGGAAGTAAATGAAGGTGGTTATCGTTTGCTAGAGGTTGATAATCGATGTGTGTTGCCTTATGGTGTTGATAGGCGTGTTTTGGTGAGTTCTGCTGATGTGATTCATGCTTGGGCTCTTCCCTCTCTTGGTGTTAAGGCTGATGCTGTTCCAGGTCGAATTAATCAGTTAGGTGTTCATTTAATAAGATCTGGTGTGATGTTTGGTCAGTGTAGAGAGATTTGTGGAGTGAACCATTCTTTTATGCCTATTAGAGTGGAGAGGGTTTCTCCAGAGGTTTTTTATCATTGACTGATAGGTTAATTAGAATAATTGTTAGTATATTGTTGTAAGAAT